CATCGGTCCACACAGTTGTCCATGTACCTGTAGAAGATTCGGCAGCTACAGCAGCCCCTGCTTCTTCGGGTGGAACTCCAGGTTGAGGAGTTACTCGGAATGCCGCCAAGGTATCAGTATCTTTGGGTGCATATTCCGGAGTATAATAATTCAATTTGTAATCTTTAACACCTGCTTTGAAGCCAACACTTGCTTTAGTCTCTGTTTGTGGTGACATAAGTCCCTCCCTACAACTCATGAATTAAGAATTCTCACAAGGACAAGGTCTACTCGACACGGATTAGGCTTTAATGAAACCTTTCACAGAAATCTTTCACAAAATTATCAACAAATCTTATCAACTAATTATATTTGATTCGCCAAATACATCATTATTGTATACTATTTTATATGTATGGCGCAACCCAATCTTTTTTTTGCAAGTTTTGAATCGCTTACTTTGTAAATATCTAAATAATCAGAAATGAACCCTTGGCAGTGATATATGTTGTAGTTGTATATCTAAATCCTAGATTTAGAAAATATGCGGAATTTCTCCATGAACGAAAAGGTATAAAAAGAATCAGTGTAAATAGATATGATGAAATAAGCAACAACGGCTAATGTCATAAAAATAATGAATCATAAATATAAATAGAGTTCAGGTTCGAATTCCATAGATAATACGAATGGGATTGTCTATAATGATAGAGAAATAAATCCTCATAATTATTATTCATCTACTTGATATTTTGAAAATGGGTTGGTTGAGTTTAAAAATGCACTCATCGAATGAGTAAATAATTGAATTGGATTCAGTTGGATAGTACCAACTGAAATCGAGTACTAACTCCCATTTCTTATTGAATTAACCGCCCCACTTGCTATTGGACATTTATTTTATTTCTTTTTTTTTGTTTGCAAAAAAATTTCGACATAGAATACTTTATTATTATGAGAATAAATCCTACTACTTCTGGTCCTGGGGTTTCCGCACTTGAAGAAAAAAACCTGGGGCGTATTGCTCAAATAATTGGTCCGGTACTGGATGTATCCTTTCCCCCAGGCAAGATGCCTAATATTTACAACGCTTTGGTAGTTAAGGGTCAAGATACAGTTGGCCAGCAAATTAATGTAACTTGCGAGGTACAGCAATTATTAGGAAATAATAAAGTTAGAGCTGTAGCTATGAGTGCTACAGATGGTCTGATGAGAGGAATGGAAGTGATTGACACAGGAGCTCCTCTAAGTGTTCCAGTCGGTGGAGCGACTCTCGGACGAATTTTCAACGTTCTTGGAGAGCCTGTTGATAATTTGGGTCCTGTAGATACTCGCACAACATCTCCTATTCATAGATCTGCGCCTGCCTTTATACAGTTAGATACCAAATTATCTATTTTTGAAACGGGGATTAAAGTAGTGGATCTTTTAGCTCCTTATCGTCGTGGAGGAAAAATCGGACTATTTGGGGGGGCTGGAGTGGGTAAAACAGTACTCATCATGGAATTGATCAACAACATTGCCAAAGCTCATGGAGGTGTATCCGTATTTGGCGGAGTGGGCGAACGAACTCGTGAAGGAAATGATCTTTACATGGAAATGAAAGAATCCGGAGTGATTAATGAAGAAAATATTGCAGAATCTAAAGTAGCTCTAGTCTATGGTCAGATGAATGAACCGCCGGGAGCTCGTATGAGAGTTGGTTTGACTGCCCTAACCATGGCGGAATATTTCCGGGATATTAATGAACAAGACGTACTTCTATTTATCGACAATATTTTTCGTTTTGTCCAAGCAGGATCCGAAGTATCCGCTTTATTAGGAAGAATGCCTTCTGCTGTAGGTTATCAACCTACTCTTAGTACAGAAATGGGTTCTTTGCAAGAAAGAATTACTTCTACCAAAGAGGGATCCATAACCTCTATCCAAGCAGTTTATGTACCTGCGGACGATTTGACCGACCCCGCCCCTGCCACAACATTTGCGCATTTAGATGCTACTACCGTACTATCAAGAGGACTAGCTGCCAAAGGTATCTATCCAGCAGTAGATCCTTTAGATTCAACGTCAACTATGCTCCAACCTCGGATCGTTGGTGAGGAACATTATGAAACTGCGCAAAGAGTTAAGCAAACTTCACAACGTTACAAAGAACTTCAGGACATTATAGCTATCCTTGGGTTGGACGAATTGTCCGAAGAAGATCGTTTAACCGTAGCAAGAGCACGAAAAATTGAGCGTTTCTTATCACAACCCTTCTTCGTAGCAGAAGTTTTTACCGGTTCGCCTGGAAAATATGTTGGTCTAACAGAAACAATTAGGGGGTTTCAACTGATCCTTTCCGGAGAATTAGATGGTCTTCCGGAACAGGCCTTTTATTTGGTAGGTAATATCGATGAAGCTACCGCGAAGGCTATGAATTTAGATGTGGAGAGCAAATTGAAGAAATGACCTTAAATCTATGTGTACTGACTCCTAATCGAATTGTTTGGAATTCAGAAGTGAAAGAAATTATTTTATC